CCTTTTGAACGCGCCTTTTGAATATATATGAAGTATTAACATTCTTTTTGACTTACGGGATGGACATAAAGATAAAAAAGATGAAATAGAATCGAATTCTTTTAGATACTTTATCTAAAAGAATTCTACCCATCTATAAATCTATAAAATAAAACTAGATGGGATATATCTCGGCGAGATGGGTAAAAGTATGTGTTATGATCCAAACTAAAAATGACTAGGGATGTCGATTCATATCAATTAATTTATTGAAGAGAGACTCATCCAAATTAATCATGTGCCAGGAACCAGATTTGAACTGGTGACACGAGGATTTTCAGTCCTCTGCTCTACCAGCTGAGCTATCCCGACTAAGTCCCAATGTAGCATCCTCATTTTATTAGAGGGCGGGGGTCTATGTCAATTAAAAGGGCGAAAGAAGATTAAAAAGTTTTATCTAGGTACTGGAATTTCTTGGATCTTAAAAAAGACGACTTTTTAAGTTTCAGTATGAGTAATGATATCGATTATAAATCATTCAAATGGGGATTTCTTGCTATAAGATGTAATAAGACATATAAGATGTAATAAGACATTTCCGCCCAGATCTATTTCAAAAAAAATAGAATAGGGCGAGTGTATAAGGACACTGACGAAAGGAAAGGGGGGGTAGAATGGATAAATAGTTGGGGAGTCAAATAGGCTTTTTGGGGATAGAGGGACTCGAACCCTCACGATTTTTTAAGTCGACGGATTTTCCTCTTACTATAAATTTCATTGTTGCCGGCATTGGCATGTAGAACGGGACTCTATCTTTATTCTCGTCCGATTAATCCGTTCTTGAAAAGAGGATCCACAGACTATGGAGTGAATCGTTTGATCAATGAATATTCGATTCCACATTGAAGAAAGAATCGAATCACACCAATTCTTCCGTTTTTTATAGAAAAAAAATATAGATTCATTCGGATCGGCATTAATCATTTGATATAGTATTCAATACATATGTATATCCTTCATCCTTTCTGAATTTTCGATGGAAAGATTTCTCTACCAACGCGGCCAACTCCATTTGTTAGAACAGCTTCCGTCGAGTCTCTGCACCTATCCTTGTTTTCGTTTTCTGAACCTTTGTTTGTGGAAAATAGGATTTGGCTCAGGATTGCCCTTTTTCTTAATTCCGGGGTTTCTCTGAATTTGAAAGTCATCACTTAGTAGGTTTCCTTACCAAGGCTCAAGCCAATTAAGTCCGTAGCGTCTACCGATTTCGCCATATCCCCTTCCTTTTGTGTTAAGATTAGGATTTCATTGCGTTATGATGTCGTTCCCTTTTTCTTTCATTTCTACTGGAACCTTTGAATTCATTAGATACCGATTCCTATCTCGAAGAAGCATTTTTCCTCTTTGATTTCTTACCTATCTTCTATAGGAGACCCTATTTGGTCCAATCAAATAGGATTTTATCATTTCTGGATCCGTAATTCAATATAGATTGATAGATATCCTATATATATATCTATCTGTCGCCCTTCCCATGCAATTTTGAATACTTGAACGGTCGATTTTTTTGTTGTCTTAATTTCCGCCTTTACTACTTTATGAATGGAATGAAAGCGGAGAAATGTCTCATCAGTTCGAACTAATCATTCCTAATGATATGGAATCAAATAATATAGAAAATATAAAAATATAGAAGGGTAATAAAAAAATTTCAAATGTCATTTGAATTCAAATTCAAAATGACAAATTTAAATAATTTCACTATCTAACTAAAACTAAAATAAAAATATTTACTATCGAATCTAATAAGATATAGAATTTACTAATAATATATCGAATTGAATAATATTCGAATTGTAAATTGTATTAGTGATTAGTGATAAAAAATACAAATTATATATCGCTATATTAATCCTTATGTTCTATAATATTCAATATTTATTTGAAATTGTATATTCTATTGTTATCTATTCATATCGAGTCTGAATAGATAAGAAATAATAGTTAATACCTAAGATTCCAATATTTTATTGAATTACTATGCATATAAAATTGATGTTATGTAAGCCCGCTTAGCTCAGAGGTTAGAGCATCGCATTTGTAATGCGATGGTCATCGGTTCGATTCCGATAGCCGGCTTTTTCCTATTTATTCCAATTTTTACATAATTGAGAATGTCTTTTTGAAATCAAAGAATATTAAATATTGAAAAATATTGAAAGGGCGCCGGCCCCCCTTTCCAAAATCCATCAATTTCTTAAATTAAAATTAGAAGAACTTACAAGAAAGGGATCCCTTTTTCTATAATAGAAAATAGGAGGGGTCTGGATATTTATTCAATTCGTCTCATTCTTCTTTCTCATTCTTCTTTATAGTACACAAGTAGGCTATTTCAGCAAACTTCGCTTCATTTACTTTAGTTTGAGTTTGAATTTGGGTTTAAAAAATCCAAATTTAATAAATAAAAAAAATAAGAATAAAATTCATTCTAAAAAAATTCTACAAAAGAATAAGGAGTCTT